AGCGTCACACGTTCTCCAGGTCCGAAGGGATCCAGTGCCCAACTACCGACTCCTCCCGGAATTGCGTTATCGGAGCCGAGCCAGGAATGGCCGTTAGTGGACACCCACCTTCACCGGTTAGAGAGGCCCTCTTTAATACATTAAGAAAAGATGTTCACAGGGGCCAGAAAGACTCGGTCATAGGAACTTAGACCACCTACGCGCTGGTGAAAACCACCTCGACCGGATCAGAGTAAACAACAATGTCGAATCAGGCCGCCCCTCGCCTTGAAAGAATTCACACGCGGCCACCAGCTTTCCCAAAATAAGGGGGGATCTGCTGCTTACTGCTCACGGAAACATCCGACCTATACTATAAGTCGTCCGCCTATTTTTCTGATCTCCTTTCCTTCTATTCATCATATTTTTGGCTTTGACCCATTCAAGGTGAAAAATGGGGTTGATGATGTTGGCTAAAAAAGAGGGAGAGAGGAGAGCCTTGGGGTACGCTCACTTCTGCATTTTTGTTTAGGTTCTCGAGATTCTCAATCGCTTTTTTTAGTGGGGAGGAAGAGTGCGTGAATGACGATTCTCAGACGAGGGAATCGTTCCTCTCTAAATAAAAAGAAGCTAGTTCTCTTGATAGAGCTTTCACGTCTGCGCATAGAATTTTTTTCCTTTCCATTCCGTTCTTACCATATCATGGGCAGTTGGGTTGGAATCCGCGTGATGGTTCGAAAGTGCTTTCAAAGATTATTCGCATCCCCAGAGAGATACATTGTTTCCATTGTGACTTGGTCGTCAAAAGGGGCACTACTAGTGTTGTGTACTTTTCATTGGAGCACACCTTTCGCTAGGAAGGGATCTGTTACGAGTACGAAATGCTTTTCACATACAAGTCGGATAGCGCGATAAGGCAGTTACACTCCTCCGCCTGGCATTCCAGTTCAAATACTAGTGAGGTAGACAACCTCATGTCATGCGTGAAAATAGTAAGGACCTTGCCTACGGGCTCATTGGGACACTCAAGTACGAAGGAATTCTCCACTTCATTAAGGAAGGTTTCAGAGACAGAGGATCAAAGCAAGGGAACGAGGCGACCGGAGGGAGGGTTTGGTATGGTAGTGAGACCAATAGGGAAACATAATAAATAGGGAGTATGTGAAAGATCCATTGACACACGAAGGTAGAAGTCAGGTGTGTATTAAATAGCATAGCTACTGAATTCGCAAAGACTCCTTCCTCTTTTAAGTTAAGTGAGGAACTCGCCTGAGGGAAAGGGACTGCGACCTTCAACTCCCAAGATATATCATATAATATAGCATGTTGCCCTGAAGAAGGATTGGAGTGATTTTCCTTCGGTCCATAAACGCAAGAATCGCGAGACGGCAGACATCGGCCGATGAGGCTAGTAGGGCCCTAGTCCTGTAACCATTTAGAAGGGGCAATGATAATTCCTAACTGAGAAGTCACCACGAGCATAACAATCTTATTGGAACTTGAAAGAGAAGTGAATTTGTGAATGCCTAACTGAACGTTCAAGATTGGATTCAGAAGCTGAGGCGACCGGAAGGGAGGCGAGCGAAGTGAGGCCACTTTATAGTCCATAATTTCATAGAGATAAACGGTTCAGCTCCCTTCTAAGCCTTTAGAGGATTAGAGGAATCATCGATGAAAGTGTTACTTACTTACTTACTTACGAAGATCGACTGGATAACCTTCTACTGACAGAGTGGTGGGTGCTACTGTCTTATCTTATCCCTTCTTCTTTTACCCCGGCCCGGGGCTGGTCATTCAGTTCAGTCAAGTTCATATGCTTTCCAACGTGGGAGTAAAGGGAGTTGGTAGCATTCCCCTGGCTTTCCATTTCCAAGAAGTCTGGGATAAACTAGAAGACTAACTCCTTCCCCTCCTAGGGCTTCAGCAAGGTGTCTATTCTGAGGCTTAGGAGAATGAAGCAGCCCCGGCTGTGAGTGAACTCCCCTCTACTTCCAGGCAATAGGACTAAACCTAAAGTATCTTCTCTTCTCCGGTTCTAGCTTACGTTTGAGTTTCCTCTGACTACAAGGTAATTTTTCAGCTGGAGCAGAAGTGGACGAACAACACCTCCTTTCCTTGCATTAGCGCCCGCTTTTCCACATCCACTTCAGGGAGAGAGCAGGTATAAATCATAGCTTTAGGCTTTCGAGCCTTTCTTCCTAGGACAGAAGCCTTTACTTGAACTTGAGCGGTTGTCTGGAACTGATGCTACACCTTGGGGCTGCAGTCCCTTCTTCTTAGCACGGATGTCCCTCTTCAATCCCCTGCTCCTACCATTGAAACAGCTAGGGGCTAGTAAGTCCTGCCAATATCAGGGAAAGAATAGCTCCCGAAGGGCTTCCTTCTTTATCTAAGCGACTAATAGGCTTGGGTGGCTAGGGCACATGCTATCGAGGTTACACGCCTGGTCCCGAAACCACATCTGGCAGATGCGATTCCTGGATGTAGTTGGATGTGATTATCGGTGAAAGCAGAGAAGGATCTCCTGTCAATAGTCACAGGGAATTACACTATAGCTTTAGGACCTGACCTGTAATAGGTGGTGTAAATGTCCTTATTTATTATAGGATGAAGATGATTCACTCACCAAGAAGACCGTCTACTCGAGCAGTAAGAGTTGATTCAATTGCCAACAGAAGACCGTCTGCGACAACAAGACCATCAGCAGCAGATGATTGAACAGCGGATGCGTTGAGGAGATCAGCCCTAATTGAAGACCCGATACTCTCAACCAAGAACTTCTATATATAACACCAACCGCGGAACAGGAGCATGCGTTACACACGTCGTCAGCTAGCGGACGCAAGCAGAGTGGGACCTTCTCCGATAGTCTCTTTCATCATAATATTGAAAGCTTCCCCGCCCGATGCTTTGTTAATGTCAGAGTTGATATCAAGATGAAAGGGAAAGACAATAAGAAATATTCAAGATAAAGACTAGAAGAAGGGTTTTAGCGAGCAGGGAAAACTACTGAATACGATAACGATACATTCACAGCGGAACAAGAAGAATCACTGTCGACTCAACTTGACGAGTCAGTAGCTGCTTTTAGAGCTGGGATAAGTAGGGTAGCAGCTAAGATTAACTAAAAGGACTCTCCTCAACCTAGACATAGAACTCCTAGCTCTGGAGCTGATTGAATTGATTGATTCTTTTGAACAGCTACCGAAAGGCTTCGCTCCTCGCTCACAGAACTCCCCCAAGTCTCAGGTCAAGAGAGAAGAGCGATGGCCTTTCTTGAGTCACTCACTTCTTTTGGGCGCTTTCTGCTTTTATGGTAAAAACCAAGGTTATCACAGTTCGATTTTATTTAATCCTCATCTCGTTCAGTCTTGATGGCAGTTAGTTTCTTTATTTATTACGTCGTTCAGTTCAAAAAGTCATTCTGGCATCTGCTTTCAATGCTTGCTAGTAAACAGCTGTTGTCTCTTTCCTCTCGCCCTTACTTATCTTATAACGTACTCTTTACAAGAGTCGATTCAACAAGAGGAAGAAGAGCTTCTCCCTCAGGTAACTTCGCTACTTTGAGAACAGCGAGAGCAGAATCCAAATCAGACTTTAAGCTATCAGGGCTGTTTGCCAGAGCTAAAATCGGCTCAGGGGAAGGGGTCGTTGAATAAGCAAAACAACCAATTGATGCCGTTATAGAAGAATTTCCACCTATGGATGAGAATTCGGAATTAGAAATGGATAATGCTGTTTGGACTCCTACCGAAGCTGGGACACAAGCCCAAGGCATGGATCTGGTTCGAGAAAGGGTGGACGAAGACTTGGTTGAGCCTGAACCCGGTCCTTTGAGGGATCCCTAAATCCTTAAGTTAAGTCCCAGGATACGGGCCCCTCTCCCCTTGAGGATTGGATTGACTTGGTTATTGCGGAACCAGCGTTCTCACTTTGCCAACTTTGAAAAGAGAGATCTATGATCCCCATAAAGGAAAGATAAGAAATAGATAATGTCTATGAGCCCTATGACCTTTCACTCCCGGAATGTGCTTTAATGCAAGGAAGCACTTCCCGGACATCTATATCTAGTTTGAAACCAGATATCCTTCTTTTTTCTATTCGGGAACTTCATTCTATTAAAAAAAGGCGCCGGTAGGTTTGAGCAACATAGCTATTCTAATCATTGCCAGCAGCGCAGCCGTTGACAAATCCGCCTTAGCCTCAGGTAGTTGATACTTTCAGGGGGAGCAGGATCATCATTTCCACTAAAGTCGTGGAACCGGCTTCCATCTAAAAAAAAGATGATTAGTTTCATCTATATAAATGGATCATTCTTAAATGGCCGAAGGCAAACGACCTAATGAACCCAACTACGGCAGGGAAGCCTTTATTCTGGGTGTAGGAATGAAAGGTTACCCGGCCAGAAACTTCAATCAATCCTATGGCATTGTGAAATCTCTAATCGGAGGCATTAGCAGTTCAACTATAGGGACAACGCCAAGCGGAGGAGTCGGTTTCAACAACAACCCGTGAAGACGAAGGTCTGCAATAAGACTTTGTAACTCTAAATTTTTTAAAAGAATAAATTAGCGTATCAAGTCTTGCTTACTTTCTCCTAAGCTAAGTGAGAAAGGATTGCAGGCTAGATTCAAGGTATGCGAGTTTATTGATTCCACTCCGCTTTCAAGCAAGATTGGGTGAGTGTTCAGTGTACTTGAGTAATAGTATGAAGGCTCTAGTGGGCGTACTGTTTTACCTAGTGGGCGTACTGTCTGACCTAGTCCACTCAAGGCAAGCAAATTTTTTTGAAAAGCGCTAGAAATCGTGGTCCACAATACTACAAATCTGTTCTACACTAGATAGATTGCTCTGATTTTTTTTTACAATTCTCTTTTTTAAAGCAGATAGTTCACAGTGCTCATTCTATCGATACTGGGAAAAATCATAAATAAAATAAAAAATCATAAAGCAAAAAAAATGTTTACACTCAATTTTCATTACGAAGATGTATCACGTCAGGATCCGTTGCTCAAACCGAA